TTACGTGCATTATTAACCACTCGGATTGGAGAGCAGGTACTAATATTGCGGATTGATGTATTTCAGTTAAAAGACCTGAAGTAGCAAAGCCTTGGGTAAAAATAACACTTGACGCAGTTATTGTGCTTAAATGTTTTTTCTTTTTTTTGAAATACGGAACTATATGAATAACTGATAAACTCCAGGAAAGAAAGATTAATGATTCATATAAATCACTTAGTGGGAAATGTCTCGAATAAATCCAACGAGTGACTAATAATCCTGTTATACATAAAAAAATAGCTATCATTCCCTTTTCTGACGAATCATATAGTTTTATGATTTCATCGACTAATAAGGTTATCAAATGAATTGTAATTACAATTGAAACGATTGAAAAGGAAATATGAGTTAATATATGCTCTAAAGTTGAAAATATCATAAAAAATGTTAAAAAGGAGGAATCCTGAAATAGAAATCAGAAATGGAATTCATTATATTGTATCTCTTTTACAAGATGGTCTGCCGCCACTCGGACTCGAACCGAGATGCTCTAGCACTGCTTCCTAAGAGCAGCGTGTCTACCGATTTCACCATAGCGGCTTGCTCGAACTCATAATAGCCTATTCATAGTCAATCGTCGAGGTTGAAGGAGTTAATTCAATGAAATATTTTTAGTAAAGATTCAAATTGATGAAAAAAACTTCATTCAAATAGGAATTTGAAGGTTCATTTTTTTAGGGTGTCGGTTTTATTTACTTTAGGGCTTTGTTATAGTTTATGCTCTTCTCGAATCGAACTCTTGTAATTATAAAGTTCGACCTCTAGTTAGTGATAGAACTAAAAAATGTATTTTATCAATGAACACAAAATAGACCCTATTTTTGATTACTCAAAACTGACACATTATTTGGACAAAATATTCCATTGTTGATTGGGTTGAAAGCGGGAGATATATGGGAGATTGATATATTAATTATATGAATTCCGATAAATAAGAAGTTATAAAGTTACACAAAAAGTTTTCAAAATAACTAGAATGAATTAGTTTCAACGATTCATTAATTTTAACTAAAGATCTTATATTTGCCCTTCTATAGAGATAGATAAAAAAGAAAAACTTTCATTTTTGTAATTGTGACAAATAAGTTGATGGGGAAAAAAGACTCCCCACCCCAAAATGAGAAAATAGACTAAAAATAAAGTTCAAACCTTGCATCTTGTCTTTTTTCAAAAGTTTTTTTTAGAATTTAGTAAACTGAAGAATTCTTAGTTTACATATCCTAAGATCGAAGCGAGTTCCATTTCATATTGATTAACCTCAAACAACAGGTAATGGAATTTTTTAATTTCATATTAACGGCGAAATAAGCCAATTTTTCGATTCATATTGTTACAATGTTTTATTTTATGACTTATTTGTTTGTCGCACAAAAAAACCTTTTGAATTTCCGGTAGAAAGAGATTTCCCTAATGACAACGCTTTTAAGGCTGCCCAATATCCCTTTCTTTTCCAAATATTTTTACGAATACGCTTTTTTGATATAGAAGTACGTTTTTTTGGAACTGCCATTTAAAAATTAAGAGGTTACTCATTGTTATAGTTGGATGTGAAAGACATCTTTTGGTCAAAATGAATCGTTCTTTACTATTCATTATCTATTTATTCTCTAGATAATATTCTCTTCATAAAACAAAAAAATAGAGATCTATGAAAATCGTATAAAATATGACTAGAAAAAGAAAATAATATGTGATTTTTTCAACAAAAAGAGTTTTTCTATATACATACAATATTCGTAAGAAAGACTCATTTTTATTGATTGGTACCTTTATTTCTTGTTCTTTATGATTCACATTTATATCTATAGAATCCGCCGTTATGCCATAGAAATCTAATTAGTTGAACTTAATAAAAGAAAGAATCCAAAAAAAGACCCTCCTTTTTATCTCTTTCTATTTTCTTCGTTCTACATTTAATTTATAAGGAATAAAATACACCAAAGGGTTTAAGAACCCATTGCCTAATGAAAACTTTAATCTTTTTCTACTAACCGGTAAAACTCGAGGAAAGAATACTCCTAAATTCCATTTTTAAATTTGAATGAGACTAGTAATTAAAGTTATTAATCTGTTAAAGGATACGTGGTTTGATAAAAGAGATCTTAGTGATTTTTTATTAATTTTATTTTACCCCTTTCGATAAATATCGATAAATAGAAAATCAAGTTAATTTTATATAAAATGTCAGATATTATAGCGTTTTCTATAATCTATAAATGTTTTTTTTATTGAAATGGAAAATAATAAATCAATTCCATAATGAACTAGTTAATGATTTGGAACAAACTAACTAAAAGTTCTTATTTTATTAGGACAAGTTTTTGATCTTAGTTAATCCTATGATTCATATCAGAATCAAGTACTCTTTTTAGTGTAATTCTTTATCCTTACTCTATGAATATAAATTCATGTAATAATAATTGAAATTTTAATTTTCGGTATCTTCATAAAAATATTA